ATATACCTATACTCCGCGTGACTCTCTTCTAACACGGTGATTCTAACTAGAAATGGTTTGAATGAAACCAAATAGATATGCTGTAAACCTTATTTCCTGGGGATTGTAGTTCAATCGGTCAGAGCGCCGCCCTGTCAAGGCGGAAGCTGCGGGTTCGAGTCCCGTCAGTCCCGACCTAGAATCGGTGGAATCCATCAATTCATCTTTCTATTTTCTGTAATATAAATAAATGAGAGACCAGAGACCCATGTAATATAGATTGGTACGATTGTTGGCAGTATCATATTCAGGATTCAAAGAGAAACCATACTGGGCTGGCTTTTTTTTATTCCTGCTCTGTGAAATGGAATAACCATATGTTTTCCGAAAGCCCATAACAATAAACAAAACCAAAATTGTCTTCTGTTATTGTACGATAAAACACGAACTTAACCTTACTCGAGTTACTCCGATAGACTATGAAAACGACCTCCCTCCCTTTCGAGCTCTGATTTTTTGTAAGCTCGGGCAGTAATTGGAAAGAATATACTCCTAAAAGAGAGATCAAAGAAAGATCTACCCCGCCCTCTTTTCTTAGAGTTAAAGGGGGAATGCACCATTTTTCTTCCTATTTGAAAAGGTGCCTTATCGCCGAAAGAGGAAACTAAAAAAAAAAAAAAAAAAAAATAGTGAATTTCTAGCAATCTTCGAGATTTTAAACCGCGACTCCTTATTTATCACACCTCTTTGTCTGGCAAGAAACGAAGATAGAAGATCTTAAAACCCTTAGTTTCGAACTTAACTCCTTCTTTTTTTATTTCAGTTTTACTGTTTGTGACTAATGGAAGACGGATCAGATGATACCTTATCCGATGATTAAGGAAGATCATAGAAAAGAGTGAAAAAAATGAAAAAATCAACGGGATTCCGGATTGGATCAGGAATCAAAAATTGGATTTGTTATGGATAAAGGATCTTCTTATGTTATATTATAGTATGAAATTCTCGAGGATGAATCCATTCGAGAGATCATATATGGGTATTCATGATATGAATCCAATTCCATTTGATATCAAATATCATGGGGATGCAATTCATCTCATTGAATTTACCGGAGACGATTTCTCATCTCTATGGGATTAGATCCCGAGTTATTGTAAAAAAAAAAACGATGAGATTATGGAAGTAAATATTCTCGCATTTATTGCTACTGCACTGTTCATTCTAGTTCCTACTGCCTTTTTACTTATCATATATGTAAAAACAGTCAGTCAAAATGATTAATTTCAATGAAGCTTGACTTTTTAGTTCTTATCCATGATTGAAGAAATGAAAGGGATTCAAATCCCACGTATTAGTATTAAATGAAAAAGGGGGCTAGAGTTAGCAGTATAGAAGATCCGATAGTATAGTGTAGTAGAAAGAGCTCTATGAACCTTTCTACCACACTATCGATTAGTCGAGAAAGTTGCACTTTCTAAAGATCTAGAATAACAACATCGGAATTCTTGAAATATATATATATTTATCTTATTGAAAGGTTATTTTATTATTATTCCTAGATTCCATTACTCGATTCCATTACTCGATTCCAGTAGAATTTTGAAAGGGAAGTGTTTTTCTTTAGAAAAGTTTTGCAGAACTATATATGAAATAATTGATAAAGTTTCAATCCTCAACTCCACTCAATGATTCGTACCTCTAGAGTCCACTTCTTCCCCAAACTACAAGTGAAAGAGAAAATGTAAAGACTACCATTAAAGCAGCCCAAGCAAGACTTACTATATCCATGTGAATGATGTCCCCCATCTCTATTACTATCAAGTAATTTTTCCATTATTGATCACTACTCTAATAATAGTAGAATCCCTGGCGCAGAGTCAAAAAGGGATTCTGCACCAAACGCGATTAAGAAATCAATTCAATAACTCCACCCACAACAAGCGGCTATCAAATTTCTGGTAGAATCGATAAGCGTTAAACAAAAGTCAGAGACGAAGTTACTTCCTTGGTATTCTCAAGTATTGTCAAGGAAATGTTATTCACGAAATATGTAGGAATAATAAGATCTACTCTTTTTTTTATTAACCCCAGAAACATGTACAATCAAGATGGAGCACTACCTATTACATATCTCTAACTACCCCTTTGATTTCATACTTCAAGTCTCGCAACTGTCTCTGTGAGACAGTTGGGTCTATTCTATTACATTCTTGATTGGGGGTTACCGAAAAGAAATACGTTTTTTTTTTTCTGAGTCTATCTGAGTCTAGCAAGGGCAATTCTCTATCCAATCTTGGATTGTATGTCTGAGCATTCAGAGACTCTCGTAAGTCTGTATCCAAAGTATCTTCCAACCTTTCCAGAACTAATAATAGGATTCCCCACCCGACTATCCAATCTAACCTAAAACTCAATCAGTAGACATAGTGTAAGGGAATCCTTAAGTCTTGATAGCGGAACCTTCCTATACTAGAATCCTTAGCCTAGACGCAAGGGTTGAGATAGAATAGAGTCTACAGATTTTAAGAAGAAAGCAAGTACCAACCTTCTTCGTTTTATTTTATCTTATTCCGCTTCTGCTGGGGTAAAAATGTGTCAAGTTTTATCATATCAGCAGAAAAAATAAGGGGATTTCGTTTTTTGGTTGTTGTTGTTGATCAGGCGACACCCAGATTTGAACTGGGGAAAAAGGATTTGCAGTCCCCCACCTTACCCCTCGGCCATGTCGCCAAAATGATAGAAAATATAGGAGGATTTCCCCTCTTTTTGGGCTAGTCTTTAATCTCCTTTTTTTTTTATGTTTATGGGAGTTTCATCTTGAATCCTGCTTTCCGTATCCCTTTACTAAAAAATGAGAAGGAATCCTTCCTCCTTTCTATGTATTGAGTTAGCCCCCTTCGATTGATTGTAGCGTATCTCAAATCTCAAAACATCAAGAACTAACCCTCCCTTTTTTTATAGGGAAAGGGAAAATGTAGATTTTACATTACAGAAAAAAGGTAGGGCAAGGTTGGAACCATTAACTATTGACTTGAATTCAGTAAAAGTTTTTGGATCTCAAATTGCGTTTAATCTAATTACGTTGATACACAACTAATCCGTATCCATTCTTTATCAAGAATCAATTGCTTTCAATTCCCTTTCCATTATAACAAGAATTCTATATCTATGTAAACCCCAGAACAGAAATTGTGACACATATATCCTAATCTGGTATCGTAGCTACATATGCCTATAAAAAAAAAAGGGAATTTAGGGACTTCTTCTGATTCATGGAATCATATAATAGAAATTATGATATAGCACGGTCTGGTTTGTGTTGTGTTGCCCCAAGTATAACTGAGATAGTAGCGGATAGTTAAATAGCGATAGCTTCGTGTGTTTCCTAGGTACAACCTCCCTTCCCTATTTCAACCGGAGTCCATGAATTCTACTAACAAATAACAAATAGGTAAAACTATCTTTCTTCTCTGCGAATCCTTTTTTGAACATTTGAGCAATGGAATCGGTGAAAAAGTGAAGTGCTAAAAAACTCTATTCTATTTTGTTCCTGATTATTCTCTCATTCATAGAGAACCGATCCAATCCTGAATTATTTCTTTTTCTGGTACCAATTAAGGGGTCATAATTCGGGTCGTAATATCCTAAATTGGATGTCTTTGGATATTCTATAACAAGACTTCACAAGTCTCATCGACAGAATTCTGTTTCTAGGACTGTTTTCGAAATTAGTATCTGTTGAAAATTCGAATTTGAGTATAAAATTTTCTCTTTTGACCTCTGCCCACACGTATTTTCTCCATTACTAGTTTCTACATTCCATATATGATATTGATATGGAGTTGGATCAAATTTCATGTGATTTAGTAAATAAAATATACATTCCATCATTGCTAGCTCAACCCGGAGGGTTCGAGGAAGAATGAGCCAATAATGAATGGGATTAAAAAAAAAACAAGGGGAAACTTAAGATGCTACACGATGAAAATGAGGGAATGTCTACAATACCTGGGTTTAGTCAGATACAATTTGAGGGATTTTGTAGGTTCATTGATCAGGGCTTGATGGAAGAACTTTCTAAGTTCCCAACCATAGAAGATCCCGATCAAGAAACTGAATTTCAATTCTTTGTAGAAACATATCAATTGATAGAACCTTTGATAAAAGAAAGAGACGCTGTGTATGAATCACTCACATATTCTTCTGAATTATATGTCCCTGCGGGATTAATTTGGAAAACGGATAGGAATAGTCAAGAGCAAACCATATTGATTGGAAACATTCCTCTAATGAATTCCCTGGGCACCTTTATAGTCAATGGAATATACAGAATTGTGATCAATCAAATATTGCAAAGCCCCGGTATTTATTACCGTTCAGAATTGGACCCTAAGGGAATTTCTATCTATACCGGCACCATAATATCGGATTGGGGAGGAAGATCGGACTTAGAGATTGATAGAAAAGCAAGGATATGGGCTCGTGTGAGTAGGAAACAAAAAATATCCATTCTAGTTCCATCATCAGCTATGGGTTTGAATCTAAGAGAAATTCTAGATAATGTTTGCTACCCTGAAATGCTCTTGTCTTTCCCGAATGATAAGGAGAAAAGAACGATCAGGTCAAAAGAAAATGCCATTTTGGAATTTTATCAACAATTTGCTGGTGTAGGTGGTGATCCGGTAGTTTCTGAGTCCGAGTCCTTATGTAAGGAATTACAAAAGAAATTTTTTCAACAAAAATGTGAGTTAGGAAAGATTGGTCGACGAAATATGAATCAGAGACTGAATCTTGATATACCTCAGAATAATACATTTTTGTTACCGCGAGATGTATTGGCAGCTGCAGATCATTTGATCGAAATGAAATTTGGAATGGGTACACTTGACGATATGAATCACTTAAAAAATAAACGTATTCGTTCTGTAGCGGATCTCTTACAAGATCAATTCGGATTGGCTCTGGTTCGTTTAGAACATGCGATTCGAAGAACTCTCTGTGGAGCAATTAGGCATAAATTAAGACCGACTCCTCGTAATTTGGTAACTTCAACTCCATTAACAACCACTTATGAATCGTTTTTCGGACTCCATCCCTTATCTCATGTTTTGGATCGAACTAATCCATTGACACAAATCGTTCATGGGCGAAAATTGAGTTATTTGGGTCCTGGAGGATTGACAGGGCGAACGGCGAGTTTCCGTATACGAGATATCCACCCTAGTTACTATGGACGGATTTGCCCAATTGACACGTCTGAAGGAATAAATGTAGGACTTATTGGATCCTTAGCGATTCATGCTAGGATTGGCCACGGAGGGTCTCTAGAAAGCCCATTTTTTGAAATTTCTGAAAGACCAAAAGAGGCACGGGTAGTTTATTTATCATCAAGTAGAGATGAATACTCTATGGTATCCACAGGAACTTCTTTGGCGTTGAATCCGGGCATTCAAGAAGAACAAGTTGTTCCAGCTCGATACCGTCAAGAATACCTGACTATCGCATGGGAACAGATTCATCTTCGAAGCATTTTTCCCTTCCAATATTTTTCGATTGGAGCTTCCCTCATTCCTTTTATCGAGCACAATGATGCGAATCGGGCTTTAATGAGTTCAAATATGCAACGTCAAGCAGTTCCGCTTTCTCGGTCCGAGAAGTGCATTGTAGGAACTGGGTTGGAACGCCAAGTGGCTCTCGATTCGGGGGTTTCCGCAATAGCCGAACACGAGGGAAAGATCCTTTATACCGATAGCGATAAGATCATTTTCTCAAGTCATGGGGACACTCGAAACATTCCATTGCTTATGTATCAACGTTCTAATAAAAATACTTGTATGCATCAAAAATCTCAGGTTCAGCGGGGGAACTGCATTAAAAAGGGACAAATTTTAGCAGATGGTGTTGCTACAGTTGGTGGGGAACTCGCTTTGGGAAAAAACATATTAGTAGCCTATATGCCATGGGAAGGCTATAATTTTGAAGACGCGGTACTCATTAGTGAACGTCTGGTATATGGAGAGATTTATACTTCCTTTCACATACGGAAATATGAAATTCAGACTCATGTGACAAGCCAAGGTCCGGAAAGAATCACTAATGAAATACCACATTTAGAAGCGCATTTACTCCGCCATTTAGACAGAAATGGAATTGTGATGCTCGGATCGTGGGTAGAAACGGGCGATATTTTAATAGGTAAATTAACGCCTCAGATGATGCAAGAATCTTCGTGTGCCCCGGAAGATAGATTATTACGAGCCATACTTGGCATTCAGGTATCCACTGCAAAGGAAACTTGTCTCAAACTACCTATAGGTGGCAGAGGTCGAGTTATTGATGTGAGATGGATCCAGAAAAAGGGGGATTCCAGTTATCGTACAGAAATGATTCGTGTATATATTTCACAGAAACGTGAAATCAAAGTAGGGGATAAAGTCGCTGGAAGACATGGGAATAAGGGTATCATTTCCAAAATTTTGCCTAGACAAGATATGCCTTATTTGCAAGATGGAACACCGGTTGATATGGTCTTCAACCCATTAGGAGTCCCGTCACGAATGAATGTAGGACAGATATTTGAATGCTCGCTCGGGTTAGCGGGAGATCTGCTAGACAGGCATTATCGAATAGCGCCTTTTGATGAGAGATATGAGCAAGGGGCTTCGAGAAAACTAGTGTTTTCGGAATTATACGAAGCCAGTAAGCAGACAGCGAATCCATGGGTATTTGAACCCGAGTATCCGGGAAAAAGCAGATTATTTGATGGAAGAACGGGAGATCCTTTTGAGCAACCTGTTATCATAGGAAAGCCCTATATCCTGAAATTAATTCATCAAGTTGATGATAAAATCCATGGGCGTTCCAGTGGGCATTATGCGCTTGTTACACAACAACCTCTTAGAGGAAGGGCCAATCAAGGCGGACAGCGAGTAGGCGAAATGGAAGTTTGGGCCCTAGAGGGATTTGGCGTTGCTCATATTTTACAAGAGATGCTTACTTATAAATCTGATCATATTAGAGCTCGGCAGGAAGTCCTTAGGACGATACTCAGTGGAGGAGCATTACCGAAACCTGAGGATGCTCCAGAATCCTTTCGATTGCTCGTTCGAGAACTACGATCTTTGGCTCTGGAATTGAATCATTTCCTTGTATCTGAGAAGAATTTCCAGATTAATAGGAAGGAAGCTTGATCGGAATAAATTAGAAATTATATTATATGATTGATCGATATAAGCATCAACAACTGCGAATTGGCTCAGTTTCCCCGGAACAAATAAGTGCTTGGGCCAAGAAAACCCTACCTAATGGAGAGATAGTTGGAGAGGTAACAAAACCCTCTACTTTTCATTACAAAACCACTAAACCGGAAAAAGATGGCTTGTTTTGTGAAAGAATTTTTGGGCCTATAAAGAGTGGAATTTGTGCTTGTGGAAATTATCGAGTCATCGGCGATGAAAAAGAAGACCCAAAATTTTGTGACCAATGCGGAGTCCAATTTGTGGATTCTCGGATACGAAGATCGCAAATGGGCTACATCAAGTTGGCATGCCCGGTAACTCATGTATGGTATTTGAAACGTCTTCCTAGTTATATCGCGAATCTTTTAGATAAACCTCTTAAAAAATTAGAAGGCCTAGTATACTGCGATGTGTGATTTGATCAAAATTCTGATTTTACAGCTTGGGAATGAAAAACTGTCATACCATTCAGTCCGATTGGGATGCCCTGATTCTGACATGTCTCTTGGGAGGAGTACCATGAAGCTCAGAGTTATTATGGGTGTATTTAATACTCCTAAATAAAAGGGAATTGATCTATGGTCGATTCCGTAACCAATACATAGGAATTGCTGGTTGTACCTCGTGAAAAAGACTTCTTTCGTGGAATTCACCATTCCATTTCTGTTTGAATCTGTTCAAGTAAGCAACGATGACATGGTTACAGGGGTCTATTCATCGCATATAGGCCTTAAGGACATCATGTCATAACCGTCGAGGTGAAGTAGGGACCTAAAAGATCGAATCGAACGATACATAGACAAGTAAATCCCTTATGAGTTCCAAGGAATTCGTTTTCTTTGATTTGAGGGGAATTCATCATTGGAAGGGAAGTAGACTACTCAAGAATTTCACATTTCATTTAGGCGCTAATTGAATAAGGAATTCAAAAAAATAGAAATCAAAGATCTAAATAAAAGGAAGCATGAATCAATGAAATGTTGGTTGGTCCTGACTGGGAACTTGAGTAAGGAGTAGACCTTTGTTTGGTTGGGGGTTTTCGAGAACATAATTTGAGAACAAGAACACCCTTCTTTATTTCGTGTAACTACTTGAGCCGGATGAGAGGAAACCTTCACGTCCGATTTTGAAGGGGGGAAATCCTATAGGAACCTATCCCAATTTTTCTTTTGCTAGGGTCGTAGCTAAAAAACCTACTTTCTTACGACTACGAGGCTCATTCGAAGATGAAATTCAATCTCGGAAATGCAGCATCCCACTTTTTTTTACTACTCAAGGCTTCAATACCTTTAGAAATCGAGAAATCTCTACTGGAGCCAGTGCTATCAGAGAACAATTAGCCGATCCGGATTTGCGACTTATTATAGATTATTCATTGGTAGAATGGAAAGATCTAGCGGAAAAAGGGACCGACGGTAATGAATGGGAAGATATAAAAATTAGAAGAAGAAAGGATTTTTTGGTTAGACGCATGCAATTAGCTAAGCATTTTCTTCAAACAAATGTAGAACCAGAATGGATGGTTTTGTGCCTATTACCAGTGCTCCCTCCCGAATTGAGACCGATCATTCAGATAGATGGGGGGAAACTCATGAGTTCGGATATTAATGAACTCTATAGAAGAGTTATCTATCGGAACATTACTCTAACCAATCTATTAAAAAGATCTACGCCAGGGGACTCAATAATGTGTCAGGAGAAATTAGTGCAGGAAGCTGTGGATACACTTCTTGATAATGGGCTCCGCGGACAGCCAATGAAGGACAGTCATAATAAGGTTTACAAGTCGTTTTCGGATATAATTGAAGGTAAAGAGGGAAGATTTCGCGAGACTTTGCTTGGGAAACGCGTCGATTATTCAGGCCGTTCCGTCATTGTCGTGGGCCCTTCGCTTTCATTACATAGATGTGGATTGCCTCGCGAAATAGCAATAGAGCTTTTCCAGACATTTGTAATTCGTGGTCTACTCAGACACCACGTTGCTTCCAACATAGGAGTTGCGAAAAGTCAAATTCAGGACAAAGAACCAATTGTATGGGAAATACTTCAAGAAGTTATGCAGGGGCACCCTGTATTGCTGAATAGAGCACCCACTCTGCATAGATTAGGCATCCAGGCATTTCAACCTATTTTAGTGGAAGGGCGTGCTATTTGTTTACATCCATTAGTTCGTAAGGGATTCAATGCAGACTTTGATGGGGATCAAATGGCTGTTCATGTCCCTTTATCATTAGAGGCTCAAGCGGAGGCGCGTTTACTTATGTTTTCTAATATGAATCTCTTGTCTCCAGCTATCGGAGATCCCATTTCCATACCAACTCAAGATATGCTTATGGGACTCTATGTATTAACGATCGGGAATCGTCGAGGTATTTGTGCAAATAGGTATAATCCATGGAATCGCATAAACTATCAAAACGAGAAAATAGACGAGAATAACTATACAAAAGAGACAGAGCCCTATTTTTGTGGTTCCTATGATGCACTTGGGGCTTATCGGCAGAAACGAATCAAATTAGAGAGTCCTTTGTGGCTCCGGTGGCGACTCGATCAACGTATTATTGCATCAAAAGAAGTTCCCATCGAAGTGCAATATGAATCTTTGGGTACCTATCATGAGATTTTTGGTCACTATTTAATAGTAAAAAGTCTAAAAAAAGAAATCCCTTGTCTTTACATTCGAACCACTGTTGGCCATATTTCTTTTTATCGAGAAATTGAAGAAGCCATACAAGGATTTTGCCGGGCCTGCTCAGAGGGGACCTAAGCTAAGTAATTCTAGGATACCCGTGGGAATTCGGGTCTCTTCGAGTCAACTCGGATTCTAATTCCTTAATTTCTACACAACTCAAGATCGAGGAAAGGAAGTCTTCAAATCACTGACTCAAACCTATTGTATTGTTGGTCGAATCCTACTTAGCGAAATATGGAGGTACTTATGGTAGAAAGGGCGGATCTGGTTTTTCACAATAACGCGATAGATGGAACTGCGATAAAACGACTTATTAGCAGATTCATAGATCACTTTGGAATGGCATACACATCACACATCCTGGATCAAGTAAAGACTTTGGGTTTCCAGCAAGCCACTGCTACATCCATTTCATTAGGAATTGATGATCTTTTAACAATACCTTCGAAAGGATGGCTAGTCCAAGATGCTGAAGAACAAAGTTTTATTTTGGAAAAACACCATCAGTATGGGAATGTACACGCGGTAGAAAAATTACGTCAATCCATTGAGATATGGTATGCTACAAGTGAGTATTTGCGACAAGAAATGAATCCGAATTTTCGGATGACTGATCCTTTGAATCCGGTCCATATAATGTCCTTTTCGGGAGCTAGGGGAAATGCATCTCAGGTACATCAATTAGTAGGTATGCGAGGATTAATGTCAGATCCCCAAGGACAAATGATTGATTTACCCATTCAAAGCAATTTACGCGAAGGACTCTCTTTAACGGAATATATAATTTCCTGCTACGGAGCCCGCAAGGGGGTTGTGGATACTGCTATACGAACCTCAGATGCTGGATACCTCACGCGCAGACTTGTTGAAGTAGTTCAACACATTATTGTACGTAGAACAGATTGTGGCACCATCCGGGGTATTTCTGTGAATCCTAGAGAGGGGATGATGACAGAAAGACTTTTGATCCAAACATTAATGGGTCGTGTATTAGCGGACAATATCTATATGGGTTCGCGATGCATCGCCATTCGAAATCAAGATATTGGGATGGGACTTGTCAAACGACTCATAACCTTTCGAGCACAACCAATATCGATTCGAACCCCCTTCACTTGCAGGAGTACATCTTGGATCTGCCGATTATGCTATGGTCGAAGTTCCACCCATGGCAACTTGGTCGAATTGGGAGAAGCCGTAGGTATTATTGCGGGTCAATCTATTGGGGAACCAGGGACTCAATTAACATTAAGAACTTTTCATACCGGTGGAGTGTTCACAGGTGGTACTGCCGAACATATACGAGCCCCCTCTAATGGAAAAATAAAATTCAACGAGGATCTCGTTCATCCCACACGTACACGTCATGGACATCCTGCTTTTCTATGTTATCTAGACCTGGCTGTCACTATTGAGAGTCAGGATATTACACATAATGTGACTATTCCAAAAAAAAGTGTTCTTTTAGTTCAAAATGATCAATATGTAGAATCAGAACAAGTGATTGCGGAAATGCGCGCGGGAACATCCACCTTGAATTTGAAAGAGAAGGTTCGAAAACATATTTATTCTGACTTAGAGGGAGAAATGCACTGGAGTAAGGATGTCTATCATGCACCTGAATCCACATATGGGAATGTTCATCTCTTACCAAAAACAAGTCATTTATGGATATTATCAGGGGGTCTGCGCAGATCTGGTAGAGTTCCTTTGTCACTCCACAAGAATCAAGATCAAATGAATGCTCGTTCTCTTTCTGCTGAACGAAGATATACGTCTAGCTTCTCAGTGACTAATGATCAAGTGAGATATAATTTGTTTAGTGCGGGGCCTTTTGGGAAAAGTCTACGAAGGGTTCTTGATTATTCAGGACCTGATCAAACCCTATGCAATGGTCATTCTAATTTCATCTATCCTGCGATTCTCCACGAAAATTCTGATTTATTGGCAAAGAGGCGAAGAAATAGATGCATCATCCCATTCCAATCTAATCAAGAACGAGAGAGAGAACTAATACCTCGTTCAGGTATCTCGATGGAAATACCCATAAATGGCATTTTCCGTAGAAAGAGTATTCTTGCTTATTTTGATGATCCCCAATACGGAAGAAACAGTTTTGGAAGTACTCAAAATGGGACTGGGACTAGAGAGACGCATTCCATCGTCAAAAAAGAGGATTTGATTGAGTCTCGAAGAGCCAAAAAATTTAGGCAAAAATACCAAAAGAAAGAAGTTTTCATTCCCAAGGAAGTACATAGATTACCCGAATCCTCTTCCATAATGGTGCGGAACAATAGTATTGTTGGAGTCGATACCCGAATTACTTTCAATATAAGAAGCCGAGTAGGCGGATTGGTCCGAGTAGAGAAAAAAAAGGGGGAGATTGAACTGAAAATTTTTTCTGGAGAGATCCATTTTCCTGACGAGACAGATACGATATCCGGGCATAGTGGCATCTTAATACTACCAGTCACGGGCAAAAAAAAGGCTAAAAAAAAATGGAAAAAAGGGATCTATGTCCAACGGATCACACCTATCAAGAAAAAGTCTTTTGTTTTGGTTCGACCCGTAGGCCCAGATGAAAGAGAAGACGAGATTTATTTAGCAACGCTTTTCCCCCACGATCTCTTGCAGGAAAGGGAGAGTTTGCAACTTAGAGTTGTCAAGTATCTCCTTTATGGAAATAGCAAAACAATTCGAGGAATTTCTCACACAAGTATTCAATCAGTTCGAACTTGTTTAGTTTTGAATTGGGCCCACGATAAAAAGGGTTCGTCTAGAGAGGAGGTTCATGCTTCCTTTGTTGAAGTAAGAGTCAATGATCTGATTCGAAATTTCCTACGAATGGACTTAGCGAAGTCCGCGTATAACAGAAAAAGGACTGATCCGTCAGGGCTGGGATTGATCCTCGATAATGGAGTAGCTTGTATGAATCTCAAACCTTTTTCTTCCAAGGTAAGGATTCAACAATCACTTACCCAACATCAAGGAACTAGTTGTACGTTGTTGAGTCGAAATAAGGAATGCCATTCTTTGATCATTTTGTCATCATCGAATTGTTTTCGAATGGGTCCATTCAATGGTTTGAAATCTAACAACAATGTGAGAAAAGAATCAATGAAAAGTAAAAGGAAAAGGGATCTCCGAATTCCAATTAGGAATTCGTCGGGTCCTCTAGGGATTGTGCCGAAAATTGCGCATTTTTCTCCATCTTACCAATTACTAACTCAGAATCAGATCGTGGTAAAGAAATATTTGCTCCTTGAGAATTTCAACCAGACTTTCCCAGTACTTAACTATTATTTAATGGATGAAAGTGGGAAACTTTCGAATCCCAATCCATGCAGGAACCTGATTTTGAATCCAGTCAATTTGAATTGGGATTCGCTCCAGCCCGACTATTTTGAAGAGACATCCAGAATCATTCGCCTTGGGCAGTTGATTTGTGAAAATGTATGTATATCCAAATATGGACCGCGCCTCAAATCTGGGCAGGTTATAATTGTTCATGTTGACTCTTTAGTAATAAGATCCGCTAAACCCTATTTGGCTACTCCAGGAGCCACCGTTCATGGCCATTATGGGGCAATCCTTTATGAAGGAGATACAATAGCTACATTTATCTATGAAAAATCGAGATCGAGTGATATAACACAAGGTCTTCCAAAAGTAGAACAAGTGTTAGAAGTGCGTTCGATTGATTCAATCTCAATGAACCTAGAAGAGAGGGTGGAAGGGTGGAACAAATGTTTAACAAGAATTCTTGGAATTCCTTGGGGATTCTTGATTGGCGCTGAGTTAACCATAGCACAAAGCCGTATCTCTTTGGTTAATAAGATTCAAAAGGTTTATCGATCCCAGGGGGTGCAAATCCATAATAGGCATATAGAAATTATTGTGCGTCAAATAACATCAAAAGTGTTGGTTTCAGAAGATGGAATGTCTAATGTTTTTTCACCTGGAGAACTCATAGGATTGTTGCGGGCGGAACGAACAGCGCGCGCTTTGGAAGAAGCGATCTGTTATCGAGTTGTCTTATTGGGAATAACAAGGGCGTCTCTGAATACTCAAAGTTTCATATCCGAAGCAAGTTTTCAAGAGACTGCTCGGGTTTTATCAAAAGCCGCTCTACGAGGTCGTATCGATTGGTTGAAAGGACTGAAAGAGAACGTTATTCTGGGAGGTATGATACCTGTTGGTACCGGATTCAAAAGATTTGTGTACCGTTCAAGGCAACGCAGCAACATTCCTTTGGAAATGAAAAAGAAAAATCTATTCGGGGGGGAAATACGAGATATTTTATTCCAACACAGAGAATTATTTGATTCTTGCATCCCAAAGAAAGTTTATGATCCATCCTAAATTTGCGGGATTTCATGATTTCTAAGAGTAAATTCATCCCTTTCACTTTACTTTCACTATCTAGTCTGGTTATTCGATTTGGTAATAAAGATAATAATGAATACAAAGGAATTGGCCCGTGTATCAACGGTCAATCTCCAGTAGAAGGTTCCGTCGGAACAATTCTTTATTTAGGGCACCCCGTCTCTAAAAAAAAAAAGAGGAAGTAAATGACAAGAAGATATTGGAACATCAATTTGGAAGAGATGATGAAAGCAGGAGTTCATTTTGGGCATACCACTAAGAAATGGAATCCTAGCATGGCACCTTACATTTCCGCAGAGCGTAAAGGGATGCATATTACAAATCTTACTAGAACTGCTCGTTTTTTATCAGAAGCTTGTAATTTAGTTTTTGATGCAGCGAGTACGGGAAAACAATTCTTAATAGTTGGTACCAAAAAAAGAGCAGTTAAGTCAGTCGCATCGGCTGCAACAAGGGCTCGGTGTCATTATGTTAATAAAAAATGGCTCGGTGGAATGTCAACAAATTGGTCCACTACAGAAAGGAGACTTCACAGGTTCCGCAATTTGAGAGTAGAACAAAAGACGGGAAGACTCAAGCGTCTTCCGAAAAGAGATGCAGCAATCTTGAAGAGACAATTATATCACTTGCAAACCTATCTGGGTGGGATCAAATATATGACAGGGTTGCCTGATATTGTAATCGTCATTGATCAGAAAGACGGCTATAAGGCTCTTCGCGAATGTGTAATTTTAGGAATTCCAACGATTTGTTTAATCGATACAAATTGTGACCCGGATCTTGCAGATCTTCCGATTCCAAGCAATGATGACTCTATAGCTTCAATTCGATTCATTCTTAATAAATTAGTCTCGGCAATTTGTGAGGGCCGGTCTAGCTCTATAACAAATCGTTGATTAATAATAAGAGAAGTCAATGACTTCGGGAAATGTATGGATTTATAGAATTGGTTTCTTGTCCTGAATCTAAAAAAAAAAAAACGAGAGAAAAATTACTGGGGATTTTCGAGGATTCCTTGGTATCTGAAATACACGATTCAAGTAGGCGAGTTGAAAAAGAGATAATGGAATCAAAATAATTCCTTTTTTAGTTCTACTTCGGTCAGAGGGCAATATGAATGTTCTACCATGTTCCATCAACACCCTAAAAGGGTTATATGATCTATCCGGTGTGGAAGTAGGCCAACATTTCTATTGGCAAATAGGTAGGTTCCAAGTCCATGCCCAAGTGCTTCTTACTTCTTGGGTCGTAATTGCTATCTTAGTAGGTTCAACTACTATAGCTGTTCGAAATCTACAAACCATTCCGACTGATGGTCAAAATTTCTTCGAATATGTCCTTGAATTCATTCGAGACTTGAGCAAAACTCAGATTGGAGAAGAATATGGTCCTTGGGTTCCTTTTATTGGAACTATGTTCCTATTTATTTTTGTTTCTAACTGGTCAGGGGCTCTTTTACCTCGGAAAATAATAGAGCTACCCCAGGGAGAGTTAGCCGCACCCACGAATGATATAAATACTACTGTTGCTTTAGCTTTACTCACGTCTGTGGCCTATTTCTATGCGGGTCTTACCAAAAAAGGCTTGGGTTATTTCGGTAAATACATTCAACCAACGCCAATCCTATTACCAATTAACATCCTAGAAGATTTCACAAAACCCCTATCACTTAGTTTTCGCCTTTTCGGGAATATATTGGCTGATGAATTAGTAGTTCTTGTTCTTGTTTCTTTAGTACCCTCAGTGGTTCCTATACCTGTCATGTTCCTTGGATTATTTACAAGTGGTATTCAAGCTCTTATTTTTGCAACTTTAGCTGCGGCTTATATAGGCGAGTCCATGGAGGCTCATCATTGACTAACTTTGAAAAGAGCTTTAGCCTTTGTTTCGCTGTAATATGTATGGACGGCTCGAGATAAGCTATTGCGAGATAAGCTATTAGGGGATAGAAAGACCGTATATATGATCTAGAGTAGTAGCAAAAAAGATTCCGATATGCTTTGTAAAAAACAAAAAGGAAAAGAAAAGATCTTTTTCCCCCCAGGTCTGGCCCAGTTATGCCATACTCCCAATGAATCTTCTATTTCTATTTGGTCAGTGAATTACAACATTATGATTCCTAAAAACAGGGGGTTTAGGGTAGTTATATATAATATATTTTGAATGACTCGAAGACAGCTCTTGTGGAAGTTTAAAGAAGGATTCGAGAATGCGGATGAATCTAAGATGTGAATAGTTGGTTTACACTCTGAAACAAATGTATATGGTAGATATTGACTGATTTTCTATGAACCACCCATCCATTTGATTTCCTATCCCACTGGGAATTTCAATGAGAATTCCAATAGAAGTCCTTCCGTTTCGTCTGTGACGAATAAATAGACAAATGAAATCAAGCATATAGAAGAAAAGGTAAAGGGTGGAGAATTGAATGAAAGTATGGTTCGAAACAAAGAAATGCAAGAACGAGAGTCGGATGCATTGAGATTGAGAAAGACTCCACGGATAAGAACTACTCGAAGTCGTTCTGCTGGTTCAATCCTAGTATTCCTTCAATACGAAGTTTTTAGTGACTGCAATCATATAGATCTTAGTAATCGATCCTAAGCATAAGTCAGAATTCATTGGTGGATTGTATCATTAACCATTCTTGAGTTACGGGGCACGTATCATGAATCCATTGATTTCTGCTGCTTCTGTTATTGCTGCTGGATTGGCTGTAGGGCTTGCTTCTATTGGACCCGGAGTTGGTCAAGGTACTGCTGCGGGTCAAGCCGTAGAAGGGATCGCGAGACAACCAGAGGCAGAGGGTAAAATACGAGGTACTTTATTGCTTAGTCTCGCTTTTATGGAAGCTTTAACTATTTATGGATTAGTCGTGGCATTAGCACTTTTATTTGCGAATCCCTTTGTTTAATCCTATCAATTTCTTGAATCCTATCAATTTCAAAGTTTTTTTTCTGATTTTTTTGCTGTGAACTTGCCGCTTTCTTCTTTCCCGCTCTTAGTCTAATTGAACCCTTTTTGATTGGTTTTTAGAAAGCGTTACAGCAACAAAAACAAAGGAGAGATTTCACAATTGACACGAAAGCTGGGCAAAATTCTAAGAATCCTAAGTCATTTTCTTTTTCTTATTGGGAACTCCCATTGAATTGAAATACTAATCAAAAATTTCCCAATTCCATATAAAATAAAAAATTAA